TCGATGCAACAACAATATGTTATTTTTAACAAGTAGTTTTGTTGGTTGGTTAATTGGTCACATTTTATTCATGAAATGGGTTGGATTGGTATTATTCTGGATACGGCAAAATCATTCTATTCGATCTAATAAGTATCTTGTGTCAGAATTGAGAAATTCTATGGCTCGAATCTTTAGTATTCTCTTATTTATCACCTGTGTCTACTATTTAGGCAGAATGCCGTCGCCTATTGTCACTAAGAAACTGAAAGAGAAAGAAACCTCAGAAACGGAAGAAGGGGGAGAAAGAAAGGAAGAAAGCGATGTAGAAACAACTTCCGAAATGAAGGAGACTAAACAGGAACAAGAGGGATCCACCGAAGAAAACCCTTCCCTTTTTTCGGAAGAAAGGGAGGATCTGGACAAAATAGATGAAACGGAAGAGATCCGAGTAAATGGAAAGGAAAAAACAAAGGATGAATTTCACTTTAAAGAGGCACGCTATCAAGATAGCCCAGTTTACGAAGATTCTGATCTGGAGACCCATCAAAATAATTGGGAATTGGGAAGACTGAAAGAAGAGCAAAAGAAAAGAATGAATAATATGATTGATACATAAGAAAAATATAAGAATAAATAAGATGAGATTCGTCCACCTCCTATATATTTTATCCCTTCGCCCATAAAGAAACTTGCAATACCAACCCCATTTAGAATTCCATCAATTAGATATTTATCAAAAAACTGAGTTAGCTCGGCTAACCCTCTTATACTCATGGTGAAAATCCCAGTATAAAAAATATCTATATAACCACGATTATATGACCAATTGTATATCACACCTTTTATTTTGTCCAGAATAATTCTTTTAGGACCTCTTTTTAAAAAGAAGTTAATTAAGCCTAAGTTTTTGAAAGATGAATAAATAGATCCATAAAAAATAGATGCTATCAATAGTCCGAAAAGAGCTATACTTACTGAAAAAAGAGCGTTTGATAAAAATCCATACCAATCTTCAGAAGAATTCAATTTCTGATGAAAAAAGGTTGTTGATGGAGTCAACCATTTTGATAATAGATCCAAATAGATTACTCCTCCGTTAAAAGAAATTCCTATTGATCCAATTAACAAAGTTAATAGTACTAATACAAGGAGAGGAAATAACATAGTATTGCTCGATTCGTGAGGATACATATAAGTGTACCTATTTTTAAAGTAAGTACTAAAGTCTTGTATTTTACTTCTTACATTCTTGTCAATTTTAGATATATCTTTTGAAAAAAAGAAATTCCTATTGACTTTCTTAAGTGTCCTTTTTCCCCATAAAGATATTGAATAAAACGAGCTATTTTTTGTACTACTAAAACTACTATAATCTTGAAAATGAATGCGCAAACACCCATCAAAGGTAAGTAAGTAAATCCTAAACATATAAAATGCGGTTAATCCTGTTGTGAACCAAGCTATTAGTGCGAAAATTGGTGAGTACAACCAACTATCGTGAAGAATTTCATCTTTGGACCAAAAACAAGCAAGAGGCGGAATACCACAAAGAGAAAGTGTACCTAAAAAAAAAGTAATTTTTGTAATTGGAACATATTTTGTTAAACCTCCCATAAGAACCATATTCTGACTTTTCTCTGGTGAATATCCAACAATAGGTTCCATTGAATGAATAATGGATCCGGATCCCAAAAATAATAAAGCTTTAGAATAGGCGTGGGTTATCAAATGAAATAAAGCAGCTCGATAAGAACCTATACCTAGAGCTAACATAATATAACCCAATTGAGACATTGTAGAATAAGCTAAACTTCTTTTAATGTCTCTTTGGGCAAGAGCTAAAGTAGCTCCTAAAAGTACTGTTATTATACCTACTAAACAAATGAGATTCATTATGTAAGGTATAACTATGAAAAGAGGAAGAAGTCGAGCTACAAGAAAAATTCCTGCTGCTACCATAGTAGCAGCGTGTATAAGAGCCGAAATAGGAGTGGGGCCTTCCATGGCATCAGGTAACCATACGTGAAGGGGGAATTGTGCGGATTTAACAAGTGCACCGACAAATAATAAAAAGGCACATAAAGTAGCAAATAAAGAATTGACTCCATTATTTTGGATCAAGGTATTCATAATTTGGAACAAATCCCGAAATTCGAAACTACCAGTTATCCAATAAAATCCTAAGGTTCCTAATAATAAACCAAAATCTCCTACACGATTAGTTACAAAAGCTTTTTGGCAAGCACTTGCTGCAACGGGTCGTGTGAACCAAAAGCCTATCAATAAATACGAACACATTCCCACTAGTTCCCAAAAAATATAAATTTGTATCAAATTGGAACTAGTAACTAATCCCAACATTGAAGCATTGGAAAAACTCATATGAGCAAAAAATCTCAAATATCCTTGGTCGTGAGACATATAATTGTCACTATAAATAAAAACCAAGATTCCAACAGTAGTAATTAGTATTGACATAATAGAAGTAAGTGGATCGATTAAGTGTCCGAACTCTAATAAAAAATCATTATTGATGGTCCAAGACCATAGATATTGATAGGTCAAACTTCCATTTATTTGCTGAATAGACAGATTGGCCGAAAACCACATAGCTATACTGAGTAGTAAAACACTTAATAAAGCCCACATACGACGAAGATCTTTTGTTGCTGTCGGAATAAGTAGAAGTCCAAATCCTATTGACATAGTAACTGGAAGCGGAAAAAGGGGTATTACCCATGCATATTTATATGTATATTCCATAAGAAAACAAATTTTTCTTTTTTCTTATAATTGTTTTTGATTCACCAATTCTTATTGTTTTTCTCTTTATTTTTTAAATAAAAAATAAAAATATTGGAATTATAACTTTTTGTTTTATCAAATATTTGAAATAGATGTAAAATCTATTTATATGAAAATTAAGTTACAGATTTCTTTATCTATTTTTATTTTTTTATTTTTCTTGTATAATATTTAGATCTAATCTTTTCTTTTATATACTATATATTTCTATATATTTAATATTTATTTTTATTTATACTTTTAGACTTTTTCAGTCTATTTCTATTCATAATACTATTCCTAATAGATTATTCTATTCTTATATTATTAGATTATAATCTATAGTATAGATTATATCTATATATTATAGTATATACTATTTATTTTATTACTTTTTACTTTACTATTTTATTTTAGTATATTAGATAAATTAGATAAATAAATAATTAGAAATAATTAGATAAATATTTTTCATTACTATTCTGAATAGTAAATATGAATATTTGCAATATTGTATAATTGTATATGATTCTAATATTATATCTTCTATTCTATATTAAAAATTAAAATATATTAAAAAATATTTAATATTCTATTAAAATTACATTACTTTTTTTTATTCTTTATATATATTCCTTTAGAAAACAATGAATATAAAATGCGTATGTAATTATTACATTATGCAAATATCAGAATGAAGATAGAAAATAAAAATTGATTTGTCTATGAAAATAGAATCGTTTTAGAATATTTTTCTTTTCTTCTTTTTTTTTCTATTTGTATGTTATGATATTATTGAGGGAATTTTGAAATTTATGGAATAAAGTAGTAAGTATAGATAATGACTAATAAAGAGGAATTCTTTTTGAACAATATATGTCTTTCACATACAACGATAAAAAAGAGCCACCTACCTTTTGAATGGCAGTTCCAAAAAAACGCACTTCTATGTCAAAAAAGCATATCCGTATAAATCTTTGGAAAAAAAAAGGATCTTTAGAGGCAGTAAAAGCTTTTTCTTTAGCTAAATCTGTTTCCACCGGACAGTCAAAAAGTTTTTTTGTGCGACAAAAAAAAGTATTGGAAAAATCTTAATTGACATGTTCAAAGAACTTCCAAATTTCCATTTTGGAATTGTAAGACAAATGATTCAATTTTACTAAATTGTATTTGTATTTGACTTCTCCATATTAGTTATATTAGTTAGAGCCAGGTAATATGAAAAATAAGAATCTTTCTGTCTACTTGATTCAAAGTACTCAGTATTGTTTATTTTCTTTTATTTATTTCAATTTCTATTGATTGATATTGAATTCGTTAGATGGTTTTTTTCCTATAAATTGTGCTTTTCAAAATAGAAAAGCACAATTACGATAGACAAGGAAGAATCTGAATATTTCATTATACTTTATACTTTAATACTAATCGGGTCTCAAAATAATTAGAAAAAAAAATTATGAATTTTAGACCCCGACTGAGAACGAAACTATTGAGTTCTGACTTTTCTGGATAACTGGATAAAAAAAAAAAGAGCTAGGTTTCTAGTACGGAAAAATTTCTTATTAAAACTGAATAAGATACTAATTAAGTATTATTGATATTGAAAATTTCCATATAAATGGAAATGCATCTTTATTCATTGTTTCCTAAACTCTATTGAATATAGACAATTCAATATGAATTACCTATTATTATTTAAAGTAAGCCGCCATGGTGAAATTGGTAGACACGCTGCTCTTAGGAAGCAGTGCTAGAGCATCTCGGTTCGAGTCCGAGTGGCGGCATTCATTTTAATTCTTAATATTAATTAATATGAAGAATATTAACACAATAGGTTCTATTTAATCCCCTCTCCAATTTCAATTATTTAAAAGGGACTCTTCTTTATGATATTTGCAACCTTAGAACATATATTAACTCATATTTCCTTTTCGATCATCTCAATTGTGATTATGATTCATTTGATGAACTTATTAGTCTACGAAATCGAAGGATTACGTAATTCGTCAGAAAAAGGGATGATAGCTACTTTTTTCTCTATAACAGGGTTTTTAGTTATTCGTTGGATTTCTTCGGGACATTTTCCCTTAAGTAATTTATACGAATCATTAATCTTCCTTTCATGGATTTTATCCATTATTCATATGATTCCGTATCTTGGGAATCAGAAAAATGATTTAAGCGCAATAACTGCACCAAGTGCCATTTTTACCCAAGGTTTCGCTACGTCAGGTCTTTCAACTGAAATGCATCAACCCGCAATATTAGTACCTGCTCTACAATCTCAGTGGTTAATGATGCATGTCAGTATGATGCTATTGAGCTATGCAGCTCTTTTATGCGGATCGTTATTATCAGTTGCTCTTATAGTGATTACATTTCAAAAAAAAATTGATTCTTGTTTGAAAAACAAGAATCTTTTCAGTTTAAGGAAGTCGTTTTTCTTTGGTAATATGGAATATTTTAACGAAAAAGTAAATGTCTTAAAAATGACTTCTTTCCTCTCATTTCAAAATTGTTACAAATATCAATTAATTCAGCGTTTGGATTATTGGAGTTATCGTGCCATTAGTTTAGGATTTACCTTTTTAACCATAGGCATTCTTTCTGGAGCAGTATGGGCTAATGAAGCATGGGGTTCTTATTGGAATTGGGACCCTAAGGAAACTTGGGCATTTATTACTTGGACCATATTTGCAATTTATTTACATACTAGAACAAATACAAAATTGCAAGATCAAGGCACGGATTCGGCATTTGTAGCTTCTATAGGATTTCTCCTAATTTGGATATGCTATTTTGGGATCAATCTATTAGGAATCGGGTTCCATAGTTATGGTTCATTCCAATGAATATCTAATTGAATAAAATAAACTATACGAAGAATACATAAAAAATCGTCTGATACAAAATGAAAATTTGTGCGAGTTTTTGAGAACCTTTTCATCAATGGACTCCTGATGTATACGAAGGAGTCCATTGATGAAAAGGTTCTCAAAAACTTTAGATGTATCTCATTACAATTCTAATTCACCCTTCCCCTTTTTTCATTGTATAACGAAGAATCATGAAATTAGGAAAGTCAAAGAATTCTAATACTTTATTTCCAAGAAATGAAATTTCTTTCATTTCTTATTGAATCTAAAAAAAGAATTATTATCTATAAAAATAATTAGATAATAGAACTTGTACCTTGTCAACCGATAATGGGAGAACGAAATCAGGATAAATACCAATTCCTATTACAGGTAGAAAGATACAGATCGAAACAAATAATTCTCGTGGTCCAGAATCAAAAAATTTCGAGTTTAGAATATTGAATAGCTTGTATCCATAGAAAATCTGACGTAACATAGATAATAAAAAAATAGGAGTTAATATAATTCCAATTGCCATTACAAAAAGAATTAACATTTTTGGCATAAAAAGATATTTTGGGCTGGTAATTATTCCAAAAAAGACTAAAAATTCTGCAACAAAACCACTCATTCCTGGCAATGCAAGAGAAGCCATCGAGAAACTACTAAACATGGTAAAGATTTTTGGCATTGGGATAGATACCCCCCCCATCTCTTCGAGATAAACAAAACGTATTCTATCACAACTTGTTCCTGCTAAGAAAAAAAGTGCAGCACCAATCAATCCATGAGAGAGTATTTGTAAAATGGCTCCATTAAGTCCGATGCCAGTTATAGAACCAATTCCTATAATTAGGAAACCCATGTGAGATACGGAAGAATAGGCAATACGTTTTTTCAAATTGCGTTGACCAAGAGAAGTTGAAGCTGCATAAATGATTTGTATTATTCCTACTATCACCAACCAGGGAGATAATCTAGAATGAGCGTGAGCTAATAATTCCATATTGATCCGAATCAATCCATATGCTCCCATCTTTAATAATATTCCAGCTAAAAGCATACATGTACTGTAATGCGCTTCTCCGTGGGTATCTGGTAACCATGTATGTAGGGGTATCATCGGCGATTTGACAGCATAAGCAATAAGAAAACCAAAATAGAGCATTATTTCCAATGCTGCAGGATACGATTGATTAGCTAATTCTTCTAAATCTAATGTTGGTTCATTGGAACCATATAAACCCATACCTAGAACTCCTATTAAGAGAAAAATGGAACCTCCGGCAGTGCACAAAATAAACTTTGTAGCCGAATATAGGCGTTTTTTTCCTCCCCACATGGATAAAAGTAAGTAAACAGGAATTAATTCTAATTCCCACATGATGAAAAAAAGTAAAAGGTCTCGAGAAGAAAATGATCCTATTTGGCCGCTATACATTGCTAACATCAAGAAATAGAAAAATCGCGGATTTCGAGTAACTGGCCAAGCTGCTAAAGTAGCTAAAGTAGTGATAAATCCTGTCAGTAAAATGGGTCCTATGGAAAGTCCATCGGCTCCCAGTCTCCAGTGAAAATCAAAAAGATTGATCCATTTATAATCCTCCTTCAATTGTATTAATGGATCGTCCAATTGGAAATGATAACAAAATACATAGGTCATTAGAAGGAGCTCTAGGATACATATACATAGAGTATACCACTTATATACCTTATTTCCCCTATGAGGGAAAAAGACAATTGAAGAACCCGCAAATATGGGCAAAACAATAAGTATTGTTAACCAAGGAAAATAACTCGTTATAAAGACAAGATAAAATTAGACCAGAAAACCCCGTGCTCGGGAGAAGAATAATAGATTTTCTTTTCTCGAGTACGGACTTTTGTCGGTAAAGAGGAATCAAATGATTCAAGTGGAGTTTTTTGTCACATATTAATAAGAAAGACCCATGCTGCGAGTTGTTTCATGCCATAAATAAACACGGACACTCAAAAAATCCGTTGGACAAGCGGATTCACATCTTTTACAACCTACACAATCCTCAGTTCTTGGCGCAGAAGCAATTTGCTTAGCTTTACATCCGTCCCAAGGTATCATTTCCAATACATCCGTGGGGCAAGCTCGAACACATTGGGTACATCCTATACATGTATCATAAATCTTTACTGAATGTGACATTGGGTCTATAAATTCCAGTTTTGAGCACAAAAGATTTTCGATCTGGTAAAAAAAAAAAAAAAATGAAAGAAATCATATATTTTATATTGTAAACACCAGACGAATCAATGATTTGTCAAAATTTGAAGAATCAATAAATTTTCTAATCTGTTTATGAGAAAGGGCCAAGATACTTTGATTTCCATTTTAATAACCATGAAATATGAGTTTACAAATGAAATTCATGTTAATTTTATATACTAGATTTCTATATGTATATAGAAATCTAGTATATAAAATATATAAAATTAGAATTAAGGATATGATGATAGATTATATATCAGATGAATATGTTTGTTATTAGTTTAGTTATAGAATAGGTTAGTAACTCTAAATAAGAAATCTATATGAAAAAAGAGAAGAAAGAAAATAAATAAGAAAATAATAATATTAAGAGAATATTAGATTCTATTGAATTCTAATTCTATTAGATATTAGATTATTTAATTAGATTATTTAAAGTCTTATTTTTTTATTTATATGTAAAAATAAAAGAATTATCATTAATTATTCAGCAAATTCGATTGATTGATACGAGTTGATTTTCTGTTACGATGGATCGACGAAACAATAGCTAGCCCAATAGCTGCTTCAGCAGCCGCAATAGCTATAACAAAGATTGAGAAAATTTCTCCTTTTAATTGCCGACTATCAAATATATCGGAAAATGTGACAAGATTTATATTCACCGAATTCAGTATAAGCTCAAGACACATAAGTGCTCTAACCATGCTTCGACTTGTGATCAGTCCATATATACCGATAGAAAATAAATAAACACTGATAAAAAGTACATGCTCTAACATCATTGATAAATTCCTCATCTATCTTGATTCATTTCAATATGAAAAAAAAATTCAACCGATTCAGTTGACTAGACTAGAAGAATTACAGAACAAAACAAGATATTCACAGTAGATTGAAATAAAATAGATTCAATTCTTTTTTCATTTTCAAATAAGGAAGTTCTTATTTCTTAATATATCTTATTATATTATTGACGAGCCATAGTAATTGCACCTATCAAAGAAACTAAAAGAATTATAGAAATGAGTTCAAAAGGAAGATAAAAATCTGTCGATAAATGAATCCCAATTTGTTGAACGTTACTTATTAAGTCCTGTTCTATAATCTGATTCGATCTTGTAGTCCGAAAAATTCCGGACCATGACGTATCTGGGATAGTAGTCATTAATGAAAAAAAGATACTTGCACAAACCAGTGAAGTGATCCGATCTCCAAAGGTCCACAAATAGGAATCATTGGAATATTCTGAACCTTTCGTGAACATCACAGCAAATATGATTAATACGTTTATGGCTCCCACATAAATAAGGAACTGTGCGGCAGCTACAAAATAGGAATTCAATAAAATATAGAATAAGGATATACAAACAAGAACCAATCCCAATGAAAAGGCAGAATCAATGGGATTGGTAAGTAATACTACTCCCAGACCTCCTAATAGAAGAACTGATCCCAGAAATACTACAAGAATATCATGTATTGGTCCAGGTAAATCCATTATTAAATAAAAGATAAATAAATAAGTTGAAATATTTCATGACCTTACTAAGGGTCCGGGAAAGGAAGAAAGGAACTCTTTTTTAGATTTTTTATATGATACTTTCCTAATTGAATGAAAAAAAAATGAATATCATTAGATAGATAAAATAAAGTTATTTGGCTAATCCTACTTTATGAAAAAAAAAAGATCTTAGTAATTGTTAAGCGTTCTTGAACCAAACAATGGATTTTTTTATTTTTTCATTTGATTTGTTGAATCAATAATTGTTTGAATTGTTTTGAATTGTGTAATATTAAATTATTGACATTGGTAACCGACCTAAAGAAATTTGATTATAATTTAATTCGTGACGATCATAAGTGGAAAGCTCATATTCTTCAGTCATCGATAAACAGTTTGTTGGACAATACTCGACACAGTTACCACAAAATATACAGACACCAAAATCAATACTATAATGAAGCAATTGTTTTTTATTAATATCTTTTTCAAATTTCCAATCAACAATGGGAAGGTCTATTGGACATACGCGAACACATACTTCACAAGCAATACATTTATCAAATTCAAAGTGGATTCGACCACGAAAACGCTCTGATGTGATTGATTTTTCATAAGGATATTGAATAGTTACAGGTAAACGATTTGTATGGGATAAGGTAATTATGAAACTTTGTCCAATGTACCTTGCGGATCGTATTGTTTGTTTGCCATAATTCATGAACCCAGTAACCATAGGTAACATATTTTAGATATCCATGAATAAAATTCATGTTTCTTTCTCTTGATTTATATAAGTTATGAATATAGAATATTCATTATTGTTTTCTCTTAATTTCTTATTTTTATTTATAGTTTATAGTGAAACAAGTTGAAAAGAAGTTGTCAATAATAGATTACCTAGAGAAATAGGTAAAAGAAATTTCCATCCAAGATTTAATAATTGATCCATTCTCATCCTAGGTAAAGTCCATCTTGTTGTGATAGGAATGAACAGAAACAAATAAGCTTTAGCTAATGTAATAAAGATACTAATTGCTATTACAAAGACTCTAAACCTATTATTTATTCCAAAAAGTTCAGTAATAGGTATGTACGGAATATAAAAATTCCACCCACCTAAGTAAAGAATTGTTACAAATAATGAAGAAACTAATAGATTTAGGTAAGAAGCAAGATAAAAGAACCCATATTTTATACCTGAATATTCGGTTTGATAACCTGCTACTAATTCCTCCTCTGCTTCTGGTAAATCAAAGGGTAATCTTTCACATTCTGCTAGAGAAGACATTAGAAAAACTAGAAAACCTATGGGCTGGCGCCACAGATTCCATCCCCCAAAACCATATTTGGACTGTGCCTCAATTATATCAACTGTACTTGAACTGTTAGATAATTATAGTCGATGATAACATCACCGCTTCCATCGCTATTCCAAAACCGTACATGAAACCTAAGCTTCATACGGCTCCTCTATGGCCACAAAAAAATGTAAGGTAAGGACTAGTTCAGTATTATTGATCTCCTTGGACCTTAGGTAAATACAATGTAAAGATAAATTAGAGATTGGAGAGCCCTCAATTTGACCAATCAAATTCTGTCTGCTAGAATAATAAAAAGCACTTCCGAATTGATCTTATCCCTTATAATGATAAGAATCAAGATTTCTCTTTGTTCAGCAATAACTTAATCCTTAAATTAAATACTCGTTATATTCATAAAAAGAAAAAATTGGGTATTAGTTAATGAATCCATAATAAGAATTTCCATATGTATGAAGAAAGAAATCTTTTCTTATTATTCCCGTTTTATTCTTTTTAATTCTATTATCGTATTACATTCTATTTGTCTTGTTCCTTTTCTTCTTTTTTAATTTGAAAACTAAAGAAATAAAATAAAGGATTAATTCGTTCTTGATAGTCATTTATTTAATCAGCGAATAGTAGCATACTCTAGATCGGAATCGTTGGGAAGTACTGCTTGATAATTTCTACCAACTTCAAGCCCTTAGTATGATTCGTTTTATGTAAAAATTCCTTTTTTTGATACCTTACATTATTTCCATTACTCATCCTTTGCGTACTTTGGTGTTCCTAACTGCCCACTTATTTTTGATTGATCCCCAGTATAGTAATAAATACAGTTGATCTTTTGCATCCGCTTCAAGATATGACGACTAAGAAAAGAATCTCAATCTTGGGGTAAACAACTTATAGTTACTTCATTTTTCTTCTTGTACCTAGGGAATGAGATTTTTATTGTTTTACTGCAAATTGAGGAGCAGTTTTGTTTCACTCATATAACTATCTGATTTCACTCATCGAACTGAAATTTTTAATAAAAAAGATGAAGATATTTATTCAATATATTCAATTTCTTTATCTTCACTTACTTTAGAAAGTATAAAGTAAGTGAAGATAAAGAAAGAAATTAATAAAAAAAAAAAAAATATTTTTTTTATTCTTTTATTTCATATTCATATTGAAATATTGAATTCTATTTCAATTTTATTGTATTGAAGTTTCAATTCATTTCTTATCTCTTTTCTAGAAAAGAGATAAGAAAAAGTTCATGTTCCAACGAATCACACGTAGAGATATTGCTAACACACATAGAGTTAATGGTAGTTCATAACTAATTGATTGAGCTGCAGCTCGTAGACCACCTGAAAAGGAATACTTATTATTTGATCCATATCCTGACATAAGAAGACCGATGGGGACAATACTTGAAAAGGCAATCCATAAAAAAACACCTATACTGAGATCAGCTAAAACAAGGTGATATCCAAAAGGAATTACTAAATAACTTAGTAGAATTGATATAAACCCTATAGAAGGTCCGACCCTAAATAAACGAATATTACCTCTAGATGGAATGAGATCCTCCTTCAAAAGTAGTTTGGTCCCATCCGCTAAAGCTTGAAGAATTCCTAAAGGGCCGGCATATTCAGGTCCAATGCGTTGTTGTATTGCTGCAGATATTTTTCTTTCTAACCACACAATGACTAATACCCCCATTGTGATTCCTAAGACAAGGGTTAAAATGGGGACAAAAATCCATATGAGTTCATAGACTTCTTTTAAAGATTCTAATCTATAAAAAGAATTAATAGTTTGTACTTCTGTTGTATAAATTATCATTTCAACGATCAACTTCTCCCATAATGATATCTATACTACCTAGTATCGTCATGATATCAGCCAATTTCATTCTTTTAACTAGCTGGGGAAGAATTTGCAAATTGATGAAACCGGGTGGACGAATTTTCCATCTCCAGGGGAAAACACTACTATCTCCTAGTAAATAAATTCCTAATTCTCCTTTTGGGGCCTCTACCCTTACATAAAGTTCTTGTTTTAACAATTCAAAATTGGGTGAAAGTTTTTTAGTAATAAATCTATATTCAAAATTATTCCATTCGGAATTCTTTGTCCTATGAAAACGCCGGTTTTCTAAATTCTCATAAGGTCCTCCGGGAATTCCTTCTAGAGCCTGTTGAATTATTTTTATAGATTCTTGCATTTCACCAATTCTTACTAAATAACGAGCTAATGTATCGCCTTCTTTTTGCCATTTGACTTCCCAATCAAATTTATTGTAACACTCATAACGATCAACTTTACGAAGATCCCATTGGATTCCAGAAGCTCGTAACATTGGTCCTGATAAACCCCAATTTATTGTCTCCTCTCCACCAATAATGCCCACTCCTTCAACTCGTTCCAAAAAAATGGGATTTCGCGTAATGAGTTTTTGATACTCAACAACTTCTTTTAAAAAAGAATCACAGAAATCAAAACATTTATCTATCCAGCCATAAGGTAAATCCGCAGCTACTCCTCCGATGCGGAAATAATTATGCATCATCCGCATACCTGTGGCGGCTTCGAATAGATCATATATTAATTCTCTCTCTCTTAAAATATAGAAAAAGGGAGTCTGTGCACCGATATCGGCCATAAAAGGTCCAAGCCATAACAAATGGGAGGCTATACGGCTCAGCTCTAGCATAATAACTCTGATATAACTGGCCCTTTTAGGCACTTGAACACTTTCCAATCGTTCTGGTGCATTTACTGTTATTGCTTCTGTGAACATAGTAGCTAAATAATCCCAACGTGTTACATAAGGCAAATATTGTATAATTGTTCGGTTCTCTGCTATTTTTTCCATCCCTCTGTGTAAATATCCCAATATAGGTTCACAGTCAATAACATCTTCACCATCCAGAGTAACGATCAGCCGAAGAACACCATGCATTGATGGGTGGTGAGGACCCATATTAACTATTATGAAATTTTTTCTTGTAGCCGGTACAGTCATATTTTTTCCTTAATTCATTATTTCATGAATTTATTAAAATGAAAAATCTAAAAAAAAAAAAAAAAAAATAACTGAACTAATAAAAAAATAATGAAAAAAGAATAAGGATAATAATAAGAAAATAATAAGAAACTCAAATAAGAAATTAAAATGGAATTAACGAGTTTTTGGTTCCCGAATATCTAACTGATCCATTAATTTCTTATAACGCACTTTCTTTTCCTTTGACAAATAAGTTAATAATCGTTGACGTTTTCCCAGAATTTTTCGTAGACCTCTTTGCGATAAAAAATCTCTTTTGTGCAATTCTAAATGTGAAGTAAGTCTCCGTATCTTACTGGTGAAATGGAATACTTGAAATTCAACAGACCCACTATTTTCTTCTTGTGTAATAACTGAGATGAATGAATTTTTGACCATAATTTAAAATTTCTATCTTTCTTTTCTGTGAATTTTATCGATCAGGAAAAATAATAATATTGATTATCCCAATTATTTTCATCTAGTATACATCAAAATTGTATTTTATTCATATACTACTTTGTTTTTTTTTTTTTTTTTATGTGATTTATGTTTTGTATATTTGATCCAAATATACAAAACATATATGTATTCACGAAAGAGAACAATTTATTTTTACTTAAAAGGATTCCGTTCTTACTAATGAAAATTTATACACTATGAAATCAGCATCATGTATTAGAATGTTACACAGTGTATATGTTTCGTCTTTCATCTACCAAATATGTTACACGATATGTAGGAAATCCACTCTAAATTTTTTCTTTTTCATTGGAATTGAATTCATTCTGAATTGTGAATACATATGTATTCTTGACATACTGAAACGACTGCTGTTATTGGTATCAAACCAATAGCGATTCATACAAGCTACATCTTCTAATCGATAATAGGGCCAAAGAAACAATTTGAATTTAATGAAATTTTTTCTATCTGTATTAATATGTTTGTCCTCATTCAAAAATTGTTCACAGTTTCTTATTTTGTTTTCATTGCAAAATCTTGGATTTCTATCCACAACATTAAAATTCCGGGAATTGAAACAAATTCGAATTCGAAATTCTCTACGACGTATGGGAGATAGAATATTTTCAGGAACAAGTAAATCATAATGATTTTCGTCTCCAATCAAAAATATGTTGCTGTGTCGTGCAATGGATTTTTCAAACCCTGCTTTATCAATATATCTTTTTTTTTTTTTATTTGTTTGGTGCTTCTTATTATTGACCAATGAAATATACATAGTTTGATATATAATAGATTTTCCTTCCTTTCGTATAGATATACAAATTGGTTCAATAATAAATATTCCCTTTCTTATCAATTCTGCAAGAACTAGGTCCTTTTGAATCAGCATTTCATCTAGATTTATTTCACCTCTTTGAATCGAAGATATAGCAATTTCCTTTGGATTTATCAGTCTAAGTAGGAGACAATATATCCTGATATTTTTCATTATTTTTTTATTCAAGGGATCAGCCCATCTTAGTTGAAAAAGGAAATATTTTTTTAAAAATAAATCTAGTTCCATTTCATTCTTGCTCTTATATTGTTTTTGTTTTAGTAGATTCGATACAAGATTTCCTTGAACCTGTTGTTCTTTTTCTTCCTGCTTGGAATTTACTAATTCAAGATCTTTTTTTTTATTTTTATTAGATGATTTCTTTGGATTTACTTTAATGTTTTTAATGTTTTTACTTTTTTCATTTATAGAAAAATGAAAAAAGAGTGATTTGATTGGGATGATCCAAGGCCGAATTTGATATACATCAAAAAGTAGCACAAATTCTGGGAAGAACCAAGTTTCTAGATTGGATATAGTATAATGATTTGATGTAATATCATATAACCTTTCTTTATTCATTCCCATCCAATCAAAAAAGTTTCTTTTTTGATTGGATGGTTTGATCTCTTGATGAATTGTAGGAAAAAAAAGATCTTTTTTTTCCATTTTCTTGAAATTAATAATTTCAGTATTAGTATTTTTATGAATCTTGATGCCAATATGTGCATTGGTCCAGATCTCAATATCAATATTATTTATAAAATAAAGATGAAGAATTCTACAATCAAAATATTTTCTATCCAAATTTGTATTCCTATTAATAAAATATTTTTTTTCTAGATAATCATTACTAGGTATACTTACCAATACATAAAAGGATTCAGGTTTTAATATATTGAAGTGATATAGAATTTCTTGGTCCCCGTTTATATCTAATGTTGATACAGAAATGTATAAATTAGGGAGGCTTATGTATTTGCTTAGGTATTTATATGATAAAAGATCATATCTGTAATGTTTTTTCCATTTGTCTTTTTGACTCATAAATGAATTTGCTGCATAGTCATTTTTATTCATGGAATAAATGAATTGGTATTTTTTATATAAATCCAATTGGTTTGATTCCTTTTTTTGAATCATACGATGTTTATTGATTCTATTTCGCCATTCTTTAGGTATTAATCGAGACCTTTTTTTTTGAGATAAATCGTATTGATAATGACCTTTTAACCAGTTTTTCCATTCGTTTATTACATACGTATGAATTTTATTATGTCTTGATTTAGAATTAAATATTCCGTGTATCATACAATAGTCTTTGAAATTCTCCTTAAAAAAAGGATAGTTCCCTTGATATTGAAGTACAGGTCTCAATTGATACTTATTAAGTAATTGGTTTTGTGATATTTTGTAAAAAACATATGCTTGGGACAGAGAAGATAAGTTCCAATAAGTATTGGAATCTTGATTGCTATTCTTAGTATTTTCAGTATTTGAAAAAAGATTTTTTATAGTCAAAATAAAATTCATTGTATTTTGATTGATTTCATCAATTCCTTCTTTTTCTTGATTTATTTCATTGTTGTAAATGGATTTATTAAAGATATTTTTTGTTGATTCAAAGAAAAGTTGTACATTGATCTTAGAAATGGTAATGGTACATAGCAAAATATCTATGTATATTTTTTCAATGAATGATTGGATAAAGTAGTATGATTTACGCATTAATCGGATATTTTTCCTTTTTTTTATTTTCCAAATATGTTTCTGTGATCCCGATCCTTTCTTATCAGAATTTAGAACTATTTTTCTTTTTTTCTTGTCTTTTGCGGTTCGTTCAATTTGATTTCTTATTTTGATTGTCTTATAAGAAAGATCTTTCATTCTTTTTTCTATTAGTGAATAATTTAACCAATGAATCGTCCGTTCTAAATCGAACGATTCGCCAATAATCTTATTATTTCTTTTGAAATCTTTTTTGTTTTCGTTCGGTTCATATACTTTTTCTTTCCTCAATTCAAATAAGAAAATTGGATTTACTTTCTCCAGTTTTTTCATTATTAGTTTGATAACTTGAACTATTTTGATGTTCCCTTTTGTTTTTTCTTTTCTAATTTTTATAAATATAAAGTATTTTATTTTTTTATTTAAAGATTTTAGAACTTGTAAAAATTTCTTTTTCATATTTTTTTTTTTTTTTTTGAGTTCTTTATAAATAGGTTTAAAAAAAGAAGGTCGTTTTCGGGGAGAACCAAAGGGAAGTTCCGCTTCCATTCCCCAGACTGTTAAAAAACAAGAATGTATTTTTTTCTCTTTTTTTTTCATTAGATCTTTTTGATGAGATTGTGCCTTAGATTTTCTCCAAGGTTTTAGACAGAAAGGATATAGAATCTTTATCTGAATACCGTCTATTAACCAATCTTGGGGAAATTCTGTTTCTGATAATTGAACACCATTATAAGTGCATTTAATATGGATTTCTCTATTCCATTCCTTAA